GTGGATTTTCATAACTCTGCTGCGAAAAAATGGGATATGCGCTTGAAGTGGATGTCCGAGTTATGATATATATAATGAGCGATACGGAAATAGATCGAGTAATCTGTTCCTTTATCCAAGAAAAAGTATTTTTAGTTTGCATGGTCTAATCATTGATCCGAAAAATTTATACAATAAATTGGGTAGGTCACTAATACAGTTCCCTATCCACGATTCTGCCTATTTATTGAAATCGTTTTACTGGAATACTCTAAGATGAAATCCCCCGAACGTTTTTAATGCTTATGTATAACTACAAAGTAAGAACCATTCGAATTCATTAAATGAATATTGGGGGGTCGCTTATCAATCGTTCATCGAATGATAAATAACTACAAGTGACGGAGATATACGATTTAAATAACGGAAAATCCAATATTTTAAAATAGTATCCAGAATAACTGGAAAAGTGGAAACAAGACCAGATATAATTTCATCATTATGAACAAATCCAAAATCTTTGTAGATAGAACCAATCATTAGTTCCCAACCGTGAGGTGAATGAAATCCGATACATAAATCGGTTAATAAAAGAATCGAAAAAGCTTTTACCGTATCACTTAAGTTATATAGGAATTCCTGAGCCCACGAGTTAAGAATAGCAAGTTCTTCACTACCTAAAAGAGAATAGCCGCTTAGAATAACAAAAGAGATTATATTTGTCGAGAAGTGCAAAATCGTATGGATACGATCCTCTTTGTGTATCTTGATTAATTGGATCGTTTCTTTGTGGATTCCTATACGAAGCTTTTGTAGATATGCCTCCGAGTATTCCTTGATCATTTGGTCCAAGAAGAGGATTTCCTCTAATTCTATGAACTTTTCGAGAATACTTTTTTCCTGAAGATCATTCAAAAAAATTTCGGATTGACTAGTATTCGACCAACTAGTAACCCAAGATTCCATACTTTTAGTAAATGAGAGAGAAATCCACCAGGGCAAAAATACTATAGATGCAAGATACAAAAGAGGAGTGAATGCTTTCTTTTTTGCCATTTTTCACCTGTGAATTTTTAATTAACCCACTTCATTTGTCCACTTTATCTGATCGAAATATAATCGAATATTTCTTTCAAATAGAAGTTCTAGATAAAGTATCAAACCTATGAATCTATTTTATTTGTGATCTTGTTTGAATCTAGAAAGAATACAGAAATAGACTAAAACTCCGCTTCTAATTTCGAACGAATAAATAATCCAAAAGGAAAAAATTTACAAGATATGATATATCTGCATCTAAAGTATCACTTCCAACAATAGTAACAACTTAGAGAAATTTTTTTCTTTCGAATGGTATATGAGATGAATTAAATTTAGTAGTTCAATTTATTATTTGTTTCAATTGAGTTGCATAGATTTGGAATGCATTTGGATATACATAAAAGTTTTGTTTTATGGTTGTTCCGTATGCATTGGCTTTGGCTCGACTGAACGTTTTAACACAACTACTGAGACAACATTAACCCAGTTTTTTTCGCAAAATCAAAAGACTTCAATAGGTACGCGCAAGAAATAGGCCAATTGCGCAGCTTTTTGTTCAATTTCTCGTGGAGTCAAATTCTCATCAGTACGAGTCAACGGAATAGCTCCCCGTCCTCTGATGTCCATATAAAGGACAGGACGAACATAAATACCCTCTTTAACCTCTATTCGAACGGATTGAATATCCTTTATAAGGAATCGGAGGAATATGCGACGATTCTTTCCAGGAAATCCCCAACGAAAAATACACACTATTCCCTCCTTTCTATCGAATCGATCATACCCACTTCCTACATTCCAAGAAATTGTGCACCACAAATATGAACTAATAAATAGACCCGCGATCCCGTAGAAAGACATCACAATTGCTTGTGGAAAAAAAATGATTGGCTGATACGGAACAAAAGATATCACATTTCTACCAAGATAACTGGAAGTTGCAGCCAATAAGAATCCTAATGAACCTAAAAAAACGATAAGGGCCCAGCAAAAATTACTTAGTTTTCGAGACCCCGTTCTAAGTTCTATCCATATATGTTCTGATCGCCAACTCATACTTGATCCGATTGTATTTTATTGGAATTGAGAGAATACCCTTTCCTTTTTTGTTTCCAAAGGAACTCTCATCAACTAGTACTAGTTTGATGTGAACTAGCACTAGTTTGACGTGAAGCTTTAGGAATTATTCATCAAATTGGTTAGATCTAAAATAATAACATTCCCTTCATAGGATCCCAATATACATATGGATTCACCAACTTTACATTTTAGGTATCCACAAATCCTGATCTATCTGAAACTAATTAGGATTTATTTATCCATAGATCATTTTCTGCAGGTTTTTTCTTTTCTGCTCAGTGGAAATCACACATTATACTATATTTCATGAACTAAACATCTGTGTTATGCTACAGTTTCAAAAAAAAAACAGCCGAGGTTGTATCTTCTCAGACCTAAACAATCTTATTTTTTTGAACATGAAGAAATAAAGAAGCCATTGCAATTGCCGGAAATACTAAGCCCACTAAAGGCACAAGAATAGGGGGAAGATTGAAAGTTGTCATAAAATGGTACCTCGATTTACTATATTGTACCTGTTATTATTTTTGAATATTATATATTTATACTAATTATAATTCAGAATTGTGATTATTAGGAATTTGTAGTTATTATTAATTAATAAAAAATGTAAAACGAAATAAATGGACTTATTCACCTTTCTACATGAAAGAGTATGATAATCAATATTGATTGGTTTTCTTTATTTCTTTGTGTTTTGTTCTTGTTTTCTAATTAAAAGGTTTTTTACAAATTCTCGAAAGATTCATTAGAATGCGCCACAAGCGGATAAAAATGGGATTTTCGAGAGATGGAGAAAGATACAAAATTATATCTATCTTTTCTCTATTTGATTGGAATTTCATTATATGCGTAAGACGAAATTCGCCTTGTTTGCCCAATGTACCAAAAGGAAGAACTCACGCTTTTATCTTATTGTTATTGATTTCGATAAGTTAACTTACAAATAAGATAATTGAACTTAGTGTACCCTATTTGATGGAATTGGGAAAGAAGGCGTGCAGTTTAAATAACTCATCCAGAACGCTTTTTAAAAGATTACGTGGTACAATTAGATCAAATAAGCCTTTCTGGAATAAATATTCAGACACTTGTGAACCCTCAGGCACTGTTTTACTCAATGTTTGTTCAATTACTCTTTTACCAGCAAATGCAATGTAGGAGTTGGGTTCGGCAATAATGATATCTCCCAACATACCAAAACTAGCTATTATCCCACCAGTAGTAGGAGATGTAAGAATTGAGACATAAAATAACTTTTTATTTGATTGATAATCATATAAGGCAGACGATATTTTAGCCATTTGCATCAAGCTCAAACTTCCTTCTTGCATGCGTGCCCCCCCCGAAGCGCACACTATAATAAGAGGTAGAAATCGATTGGTGGCGTACTCGATCAAACGGGTTATTTTCTCCCCGACTACCGATCCCATACTACCCCCCTGAAACTGAAAATCCATAACTCCAAGTGCTACGGGAACACCATTTAGTTGACCTATGCCCGTTTGAACAGCCTCAGTTAATCCTGTTTTTCGTTGATAAGAAGCAAGACGATCTTTATAACGGTCCTCCGCCGAATAAAATCCAATGGGATCCAGAGGAACCATGTCTTCATCCATAGGGTCCCAAGTACCAGGGTCGATCGAAACTTCGATTCTTTCTGAACTACTCATTTGCAAATGATATCCGCATTGTTCACAAATATTCATTTTTGATTTCAAAAATCTCTTATAATTTAATGCATAACAAGTTTCGCATTGAATCCACAACCGCCTATAGTTTTGAGTTACATCGAGATCAGTAGATCTTTCTCCTAGAGGTAAATCATTGCTTTTCTTACGGGTTCGTAGACCGGACCTCCCACTTTCACTATTAATTCTACGTTTCTTAAAAACGCACCTAGAAATGTAACTATTACTACTATCACTTACAATGGACGTATCAATACTGATTTGAGACTGAAGATAACCGTCAATGCAACTAGTAATGTGATTATTCCAACTAGATTGAGTATCATATACATAACAGTTGTATAAGGAATCTTCACTCGTGGATCTATTATTCCTATAACTAAAATTTCGATAACTAGAAAAAGAACTTTCTAGTTCACTCAGAAAAGAATGATCGTCGTCAACCTCAAAAATAGGATTTTCAATATCAAAATAGATAGAGTAATTGTCTCCATTACTATCCCTAACTAAAAAAGTATCATCAGAAATTAAATTCCGAATGTCTTTGACACCAAATAAATGATCGACATCACTGTAACTAGAATTGTGACGATCCCTTAAACTATTAGCCCTACCCTTTCCATTCGAATCCTCACTTTCACTAGTATTTTCAATAGGAACAAGATTGTCGATTGATTCCTTTATCCCATACCTGTGTTCTAACTCCTTCTTAAATACCATGGAATTAAACCACCATCTTTCCATAGAGTTTTCTTGCCCCCTATTTTATTTGCATAAAAATACAATAGATGAATAGTCATTCGATCCGCAATTTTTTCTTCTTATTTGAATAGCTTATTTCCCTAAACATAAAACATAGAAATTCAATCATTACGAAATTACTAAAAATTATGAATAAGGGGTGTGAAAAAGGATTCTTTTTTGTTTTGTGGGAATCCGAAGGCTTATTATATATGATATATGAATAGGATGGAATCCCGTTTCATTCGAAATTTAATAGAATGATAAAAAATGCTTTTTCTTATGTCTTCGCCTTTGCAGCGAACAAAAAAGAAATATTTCTTCTATCCTAGAAATAAATTTTTTGAAAATCTCGTCTAATAACTAACTAAAACTAATAAGAACTTATTTTAAGGTTCTATTCCAACACGGAACGAAAAAGACAATATACAGGAAGGGTCAAAAATTTGTGATACTTTGCTTGATTCA